CTCTAAATGTAAGTTTTCTTCTGCCGACTGGAGAAAGGGAATAAATAAATCAATCAAATTCCGGGAGGCTTCATGAAGTGCTTCTTTAGGAGTTAAACCTCCATTTGTCCATATTTCTAGAAAAAGGATCTCTTGTTTTTCATTTCCATTTCCATAAGAATGAATACTATGATTCGCGTTTCGAACAGGCATGAATATAGCATCTATAGGATAACTTCCGTCTTGAAAGTTATTTGGTGTTTTTATATTATATCCTCGATTCCTTTCAATCTGTAATCCAATACAAAAATCAGTTGGTTCCGTTAGGTTAGCTATATGCTGCGTATTATCAACGATTTCCACAGAAGGTGGTAAGAGGATGTCTTGAGCAGTTACATATCCAGGACCCTTGACACAAATAAGCGCGTCACGAGTTCCATATAGATTACTTCTCAATACAATTTCTTTCAAATTCATTAAAATTTCATGTACCGATTCTTGAATACCTACTATGGTAGAATATTCATGCGGGATTTTCTCAGATTTTGCGCGTGTAATACATGTTCCTTCGATTTCTCCAAGCAAAGCTCTTCGCATCGCAATGCCTATTGTGTCGGCTTGACCTTTCATAAGTGGAGACAGAATAAAGCGTCCATAATAAAGACGCTTACTGTCTGCTCTTGATTCAACACATTTCCACTGTAGTGTCCGAGTAGATACTTTTAATTTCTCTCGAACCATAGTAATATTATTTGTCAGATTTTTGAGTCATTTATTTCTCTTGAAATCTCTTCAATGTTTATTTCTACACTCGCCTTTTTTTAGGGGGTCTGCAGCCATTATGTGGCATAGGGGTTACATCCCTTACGAAACTTAAAAGTATACCACTTCGACGAATAGCGCGTAATGCTGCATCTCTTCCGAGACCCGGACCTTTTATCATGACTTCTGCTCGTTGCATACCTTGATCTGTTACTGCTCGAATAGCATTTCCTGCTGCGGTTTGAGCAGCAAAAGGTGTCCCTCTTCTTGTACCCCTGAATCCACAAGTACCGGCGGAGGACCAAGAAATAACCCGACCCCGTACATCTGTAACTGTCACAATGGTGTTGTTGAAACTTGCTTGAACATGAATAACGCCCTTTGGTATTCGCCGTGCACTTTTACGTGAACCCACACGTCCAGTCCTACGTGAACCGCTTCTTGGTATAGATTTTGCCATATTTTATCATTTCCGAAATATAAGTCAGAGATATATGGATATATCCATTTCATGTCAAAACAGATCTTTTATTTTGATTTGTTCATCGGTTCCTTTAGAGAGTCCCTTTTCGAAAGATTATCCTTGTCTTTGTTTATGTCTCGGGTTGGAACAAATTACTATAATGCGTCCCCTTCTACGGATCAGTCGGCATTTTTCACAAATTTTACGAACGGAGGCTCTTATTTTCATAATTGTTATTCCTTAACTGAATTTCGAATCTACTTTACTGATTGGAAGAAAATAAGTTTCTTGAAATTTTTGAACCGTGAATTAGATCCTCATGAAAGGAATCTTGAAAAACCACCGAACCATTCGAATCTTTGTTGTGGGGTCTATAAATTCTGCGCCCCCCCCCCCCCCGTTTGAATCATAACGACTTACTTAAACTTTGATTCTATCTCCTGGTAGTATATGTATAAAAGAGTGTCGGATCCTTTCTGAAACAGAACTTAGAATCTGACTTCATTATTTAAACGAACCCCGAACATACCATTGTGAAGTGATTCAGTAATTAAACCCTCATGAATCCATTTTTCTTCTTTTATTCCAGACAAACCCTCCTTGAAGTATGAACTAATGTAGGAAGGCGTGATATTAGACAACTTGGCTTTTTTATTCGTTTTTTTCACAAACAGGAAGTTACAGATACAATTCGGATAGCAGAAAATTTACCATATATAGCACAAAATTTCTCCGCCGATTCCTTCTATCCGAGCTGCACGGTCTGTCATTATACCCCGAGAAGTAGAGAGAATTACAATCCCCATCCCGTCTAAAATTCTAGGAATTCGTTGATAGTTAGAATAGATTCGGAGACCAGGTCGACTTATTCGTTTTAAATTTAAAAGAGTTCTATATGGTCCTTTCCTATTCCTTCTATGTCGTAGGGTTAAAACCAAAAAATATTTGTTATTTTCTACAAGTTTCCTTACGTTTTCGAGAAAACCCTCTTGTAAAAGTATTTTAACAATGTTTTGGGTCATGTTAGTAGATGCTATTCGAACCGTTCCCTTTCGATCCATGTCAGCATTTCGTATAGAAGTTATTATGTCAGCAATAGTGTCCTTACCCATGATAAACTAAAATTATTGTTGCTTCCGAATTTGGATATAATCAGCATGTTCTTTTTTTATAAAAATTATTAAAGAAAATTCTTAAAAGTATATGCGTGAGACATAATCTACTAATTTATCTATTTTATTTAAATACTATCACTATCTCACGGTCTCATATTATAATACCTCAGGTGCTAATGAAACTATTTTAGTAAAATTTAACTGTCTCAATTCCCGGGCGATCGCGCCAAAAACGCGGGTTCCTTTTGGATTTCCTTCTTGATCAATGACAACTGCAGCATTGTCATCATATCGTATTATTATACCGTTATCGCGTTTGAGTTCTTTACAAGTACGTACAATTACAGCTCTGATCACTTCTGATCTTTCTAGAGGCGTATTTGGTACTGCTTCTTTTATCACAGCAACAATAACATCACCAATATGAGCATATCGGCGATTACTAGCTCCTATTATTCGAATACACATCAATTCTCGTGCCCCGCTATTGTCTGCTACATTCAAATGGGTTTGAGGTTGAATCATATCATTTTTTTTTTATCCGTTTTTTTAATGTAAAATAAAGCAAAGGACGAAGTAAAAAAAAAAAAAAAGAAAGAAAACCCTGCAATTGTTTTTTTATACACAAGACTTCTTTCCTTTGGTTCTACATTTCTATCCAGAAATAATGAATTGAGTTCTTATAGGCATTTTGGACGCCGCTATTGAAATAGCCTTTCGAGCTATATTTTCGGCTACTCCACCCATTTCATAAAGTATTCTACCCGGTTTAACAACAGCTACCCAATATTCTGGGGATCCTTTCCCTGAACCCATACGGGTTTCCGTGGGTCTTACTGTAACTGGTTTGTCTGGAAATATACGTACCCATATTTTTCCGCCACGGCGTACATTTCGTGTCATTGCTCGGCGCCCTGCTTCGATTTGTCTAGCTGTAATCCAAGCGGGTTCAAGTGCTTGAAGAGCATATCTACCGAAACAAATATGATTACCTCGATAAGATATTCCTTTCATTCTTCCTCTATGTTGTTTACGGAATCTTGTTCTTTTTGGGTTATAGTTGATGGTTCTTTTTCAATTCCATCTCTACTACAGAACTGGACATGAGAGTTTCTTCTCATCCAGCTCCTCGCGAATGAAACGACTAAAACAGATTTTATGAAGATATACATGTGTTTAATGAATAATATGCTGAATCATAGGATTCTTTGAAATTGCATCTAATTAATCAATTCGTTAATCTATTCGAAATTTGTCTAGCGTGTTTAGATATTATTTAATTAAACATGTATTCTATTTCTAGATAATGTCAATGTCTTTTTTTATAACGTTATCGTTATAAAAACATCTTTCTTTTGTTTTTCCTTTTATCATATGGGATCGACAAAAATGTATCAATCTAATAAAAAAAAACTTTCGCGGGCGAATATTTACTCTTTCCATATCTATTTTAGTTATAGGGTTCGTTCATGACCTCTCAAAATAAAAGAATAAAAGAGGAGGTCCCTGGTTTGTTCCGCCATCCCACCCAATGAATCATTAAGATTCATTTTCAATAGAATCTTCTGCATTCACGGGTTATATCGTTCCCATTGCTTCTCGATTAATGGTTAGGTCTGAATTTTCCGGCGGAGTCCTTTTTTCTTAAGTCAATTTTCTCAGTCTTTATTGGCTCGAGGCTCTTGATTTTTTTGTTCTATAAGCGGATTCATCTAATTATGCATGAATCATTATTGAATTTATGCTTTATTACACTGCGTTTTATGAGATGACTCATCGACCTTACATATTGGAATCATATATCATTGATATTTCCGTTCTCTCTTTCTCTCATCCTTCCACTTATCCGCATACTTTTTTTCTATTTTGCTTTCCGACTTAGAACTTCACAACTCATAATCCGATTGGTTTTTTTTATCTTTATCTTTATGCAAAAAAAGATTTCAGTTGCTACAACGATATGTCCAATATATTATATCTTTATCTTGACTGGTTCTTTGGATCCAGATAATGCGAAGCAATGAGTTGGTTATTAGTGCTATAGTTATTAGTTCATACTCTGGGCCCTGGTCTGTTTTTTGAATCCTAGCCCTAAAAAAACCAACGAGTCACACACTAAGCATAGCAATTATATAAAATGATCAATCTAATTTTTATTGAACCCTCTAGAATTGCAGAATTGCTCTTTTTTTTGTTTTGCTTGAACATAAAAAGAATAAAAGGGTTTTTCTTTTTTTGTCCATTACTTGGTATAATGTAAAAACACGTAAAGTCTTATTATTCTTCGTCTACAAATATCCAAATTTTGATTCCTAATACCCCGTATATAGTTCGAACTGTATAGGAACAATAATCAATTTTAGCTCCAATGGTTTGTAGAGGAACCCTACCTTCTCTGATCCATTCGACGCGTGCAATTTCTTTTCCGTCGATACGTCCCGCAATTTGTACTTGAATTCCTTTTGTATTCGCCAGCTCGGTTAATTCAATAGCTTTTTTCATTGCTTTGCGAAAAGAAACTCTATTCTTTAATTGGCCAGCTATAAATTCTGCAAGAATATTAGGGTGTCCATAAGGATTTGCAATTCGTGTAATAGCAATGTTTAGTTTTCGGTTCGCACAATGAAGTTCTTTTTGTACATTCATCTGCAATTCTTCGACTCTCCGCGGTCTATTTTCTA